CAAGTATTTTACGATTAAGAAGCAATTGCTTCTTGTGCAGATTGTGTATGAGCTTGCTATAACTAAAGAATACCCTATTTTCACGAGCTGCTGCATTTATTCGAGTGATCCACAAACGACGAAAGTCCCTCTTTTGTCTGCCCCTATCCCGGTGAGAGGAAACCAAAGCTCTCATTTTCTGTTGAGTAGCAGTTCGGATAAGTCTTGAATGGGCCCCTATAAAGGTTGATGCAAATAAACGAATTTTTGTTCGACGTCTCCGAGCTATATATCCTCGTCTAACTCTGGTCATTGAATCAAATTAAACTTTAATGAATAACTAATTGATTTCTTTTCTTTCAGTCATTCTCTTATCCCCCTCTAGTTAATTAATACCAAAACGGATTATTCCAATATATAAAATAGAAATTCCAATGGCTTTTGCTACTATGACCTTCCCAACCACGATTTTTTATTCTTTCCGGGTATTTTTTTTTTTATTTTTACCCGGAAAGAATAAATTCTAGCGAAAAAAAAGAAAAAATAGTGGGTTCCATTGTTTATATGGTTACTTCGTAAACGGTGAGGTCCTCTCTATACACCGGAGCCTTTTCTTTCATTTAACCAAATGTTATTGTGAACTTGTATAGTTCACACTCCTTAGTTTAGCTCTACCAATCAGTAATAGTTCTTTTCGCAAAAGGATTATCTATACAGTGACGGCATTTAATTATGAAAGTTGACTAGGTAGCTGACCTTGTTAGTCCGTTCTTTCAAGAATAGGAACATAACCTTTTTGCTTCTTATAGTACTATTTCCTCCGCTTAATAGATAACTATTTGCTACCAATGGGGAATTACTTCTCATCTCAAACTGGGGTGATTGGATTTGCACCAATGGAAACCATAAATTTTATACATAAATATATAGGTAGATGATGGATCTTTAGCTTTCTAGATAGTAAATAACGTTTTTCCATCCTATCTATCTTTATTCCTTGGTACTGGTGATTGGTACTTGAAAAATTGATGCAAATATTTTATTTTGTTTGAACTCATGATCTAAACAAGTCGCACATACACCCGAGTACATGTCCCTCGTCGTTGAGGGCATCCCCTAAGTGCGGGGGATTTCGTGATATTTCGTATTGGCTGTCTTGTGTTTCTAATAAGTTGTTTAATTGTCGGCATATCATACGTATATATAATAAAATAGGTTGGTTTAGATCGATCTTAACCTGATTTATTGATGATTATTTTTTCAATTCAATATCACATCACGGAAAAATAGAATTATGGGGGGAATTGTATATTAATCCCCAGTAGTCTCATTTTCAACCGCTACAAGATCAATAATGCCATGAGCTTGGGCTTCTGTTGCTGACATAAAAACATCTCTCTCCATGTCTTCGGATATAACCCATAAAGAGTTACCTGTTCTTTGTACATAAACTTTTGTGAGGGTTTCGCGAAGTCTGAGTAGTTCTTCCGCTTCCAAGATAAATTCCCCTGCTTGTGCCTCATAAAAAGAACTAGCAGGTTGGTGAATCATAACCCTGATAATATTGATCTAACATCATGCATGAATGGTTCTTCTATCTTGAAGAATTGGATTAAAGTAAAGAAAAAACATAGAATTGAACGACGGACCGTACGGGCATCTTTTGTGCATTGCATACGGCTCTGCAACGGAATTTCCTTTTTCCCCTTCTATTCTATCGAAGAAAAAAAAAAGAATCCATCTGATCTAGATTGTTGAATGATCCATTTACCACCCTTCCTTTCATTCATATTGTAATGTAAAAAAAAATACTATGATGGTTCTGTTGCTTTCTATATTTATCTCGTCTGTGATTTAGCAATCCCAAAGTTTCTTTTTGATATGATTAAATAATAAAAAATTATCTTTTTTTTTTCGTACTCTTTTCTTCGTAAGAGAAATATCAGAAAAAGGCTTCTGGTGTAGAAGAAAACGATTTGTGACGCTAAAATGTACTCCCGACATAGAAGATCAAATCGGAAATAACCTTTTTTCATACTACTATTTCGATAGAAAATATCGTGTTAGTAAAAACAAGAATAGTTTGTTCATATCGAACTCAAAGTGCCATGCTATTATTACCTATTATTCATAGTCAATAGGGCGAAGGCATAGTCTTCTTCTTTTTTTCCAAATAAAAACTCATTGGCGCCAAGCATGGGGGAATGCTAGACGTTTGGTAATTTCTCCTCCGACCAGAATGAAGGATCCCATTGAAGCGGCTAATCCTATGCATATTGTATGTACATCGGGCGAAACAAATTGCATAGTATCATAAATAGCGATTCCCGGTATTACCCATCCGCCAGGGGAGTTTATAAACAAATAAAGATCCTTAGTATCATCTTCTATACTGAGATATACCATGAGACCAACAAGTTGATTTGAGATCTCGCTATCAACTTCTTGGCCTAAAAAAAGTAATCTTTCTCGATAAAGTCGGTTGATTAGGACAAAATTATATCCCTTTTGAATTTGAACCGTACGTGCATCTTTGGATGCATACGGTTCAAAAAAATTGGGAAAAAAAAAAGAATCAATGTGTCGATTCCAATCCTATCTCTTTTTTTAAGAGATTTCTGCTTTTCTAATGAAAGTTTTTTTCCATTCCCTAAAAAAAAAAGAATTTACTGAACTTATTTAATTAACCTATCATTGATGTATTGTTTCGTCGAGATTTAAATCACGATGTCATTTTCTTGTTCCTGAATGGGACCTTTGAATTCTTTTAGGTTAATGTTCTACTCCGGGGAAAGATCTATCCGAATTCTAGTTGTACATATAGGACAAATGATCTCAGTACCACTTCTTTTTGCTACGACTTCAATTCGTTTCATACCTCCCAAAAACTATTCGATGTATTTATTATAATGGTTGGCATGGCAGTTTAAGAGTGCCTCTCTAATTAAATAAATAAAATATAAGAATCTTTTATGCATAGCTACAAGTGGTAATTCTACATATATTACTATTACCAATTTGGTATTTTATGAGCAGAGCCTGGATACTTAATTTTTTTAGTCCAAGTTAACCATAAATTCTTCTAATTAAGAATATTGCTCCTCAATCTAAATCAATCTAATTTAACTTCACGCTCCGCATGATTAATTCTCTAATCAATACAATATTTCTTGGGCGAAACAGAGGATATCTCGATCGGAGGAAAAAATGGGGGAATCCCGTATGACCCAATATGTCTGACAAGTCGCACTATACGTCAACCCAAACTGCATCTTCCTCTCCAGGACTCCGAAAAGGTACTTTTGGAACACCAATGGGCATTAAATTAAATACAAAATTTAAGTACTATACTTCACTTTAATATGGAAACGTAAGAATGAGTTTTTTGTCTTCATCATTTTTTTTCTATTTATTCTACTTTTACTTTATATAATACACAAATTCGAAGGTTTTTAGCGAAAATAAAGAATTCATAAATAAGAATCTTAATGAAGAAATAGATCGTTCGAATAATAAAAAGTATCTATACATTATACATTAAGTCCCCCAAAACGGGACTAATGCTCCCATTGCGTATTGGTACTTATCGGGTATAGAATAGATCTGCTTCTCTTTGTTCTTACGAACAGAATTCGGCCGTTATTTTCAACGGAATACAATAAAAAGTAACCTTTTCTCATACAGAATTTTCGGAAAAGGTTAGGTAAATAGTATAAGTCTATATGCAATGCGATAAAGTTACATAGTATCTATTTTTCTTTGAGAAAGGGGTATTTCTATGGGTTTGCCTTGGTATCGTGTTCATACTGTTGTATTGAATGATCCCGGCCGATTGCTTTCTGTCCATATAATGCATACGGCTCTAGTTTCTGGTTGGGCCGGTTCGATGGCTCTATATGAATTGGCGGTTTTTGATCCCTCTGACCCTGTTCTTGATCCAATGTGGAGACAAGGTATGTTCGTTATACCCTTCATGACTCGTTTAGGAATAACCAATTCATGGGGTGGTTGGAGTATTTCAGGAGGAACTGTAACGAATTCGGGTATTTGGAGCTATGAAGGCGTGGCAGGAGCACATATTGTGTTTTCTGGCTTGTGCTTTTTGGCGGCCATCTGGCATTGGGTCTATTGGGACTTAGAAATATTCTGTGATGAACGTACAGGAAAACCTTCTTTGGATTTACCCAAAATCTTTGGAATTCATTTATTTCTCTCAGGAGTGGCTTGTTTTGGCTTTGGCGCCTTTCATGTAACAGGCTTATATGGTCCTGGAATATGGGTGTCTGATCCTTATGGACTAACCGGAAAAGTACAATCTGTAAGTCCGGCGTGGGGCGCGGAAGGTTTTGACCCTTTTGTTCCCGGCGGGATCGCCTCTCATCATATTGCAGCAGGTACACTGGGCATATTAGCAGGCCTATTCCATCTTAGTGTCCGTCCGCCTCAACGTCTCTACAAAGGATTACGTATGGGCAACATTGAAACTGTACTTTCTAGTAGTATCGCTGCTGTTTTTTTTGCAGCTTTTGTTGTTGCTGGAACTATGTGGTATGGTTCAGCAACAACCCCAATCGAGTTATTTGGTCCCACTCGTTATCAGTGGGATCAGGGATACTTCCAGCAAGAGATATATCGAAGAGTTAGTACCGGATTAACCGAAAATCTAAGTTTATCGGAAGCTTGGTCTAAAATTCCTGAAAAATTAGCTTTTTATGATTACATTGGTAATAATCCGGCAAAAGGGGGATTATTCAGAGCGGGCTCAATGGATAGCGGGGATGGAATAGCTGTTGGATGGTTAGGACATCCCGTCTTTAGAGATAAAGAAGGGCGCGAGCTTTTTGTACGTCGTATGCCTACTTTTTTTGAAACATTCCCGGTAGTTTTAGTAGATGGCGATGGAATTGTTCGGGCGGATGTTCCTTTTCGAAGGGCAGAATCGAAGTATAGTGTTGAACAAGTAGGTGTAACTGTTGAGTTCTATGGTGGCGAACTCAATGGAGTCAATTATAGCGATCCTGCTACTGTGAAAAAATATGCTAGGCGCGCACAATTAGGCGAAATTTTTGAATTAGACCGGGCTACTTTGAAATCTGATGGTGTTTTTCGTAGTAGTCCCAGAGGTTGGTTCACTTTTGGACATGCTTCGTTTGCTTTGCTTTTCTTTTTTGGACATATTTGGCATGGCGCTAGAACCTTGTTTAGAGATGTTTTTGCTGGTATTGATCCGGATTTGGATGCTCAAGTGGAATTTGGAGCATTCCAAAAACTTGGAGATCCAACTACAAAGAGACAAGTAGTTTGATACAAGACTACTCTACTACTCTGGCATCTTTATCCTCTATCTCTATTTTTTCTCGGGTACCCGAGAAAAAAATAGGGACTTGAATCAACTTCTTTTCGTTGATTCTTTCCCCTATTTTTTTATGTTTTATGATATGGTAAATGATCCCACTCAAACGAATAGATGTGAAAGCTATAATTGTAAACCACGATCGAATCTATGGAAGCATTGGTTTATACATTCCTTTTAGTCTCGACCTTAGGGATAATTTTTTTCGCTATCTTTTTTCGAGAACCACCTAAGGTTCCGACTAAAAAATAATGAAATAATTTTTCATTATATCAACTGAAGTAATGGGCCCCCATATCGTGAGGCTCATTACTTCAACGAATCTAGTCCCCGTGTTCCTCGAATGGATCTCTTAGTTGTTGAGAGGGTTGCCCAAAAGCGGTATATAAGGCGTACCCCGTAAAGCTTACAAGTAAACCTGATATGAAGATGGCGACTAGTGTTGCTGTTTCCATTTTTAGAAAATTTCAAGATCACAATGGATCTACGATAAGATCGTTTATTTATTTATAATTACAACAGAATAGTATACAAAGTCAACCGATCTCAACCAATGATTAAATAGGATTTATGGCTACACAAACCGTTGAGGGTAGTTCTAGATCTAGGCCAAGACAAACTACCGTAGGGAGTTTATTGAAACCGTTGAATTCGGAATATGGTAAAGTAGCTCCGGGCTGGGGGACTACACCACTTATGGGAGTTGCAATGGCTCTATTTGCAATATTCTTATCTATTATTTTGGAAATTTATAATTCTTCCGTTTTACTGGATGGAATTTCTATGAGTTAGGTTCATAAGAACTATGAAGCTCTAGTTTTTCAATCAAAAAAATGTTATTTCAAACTTGGATTTATAGATCTTTTTGGTAGTTCGATTGTGGTATTTATTTTTTCGGTATTTCCGGAATATGAGTGTGTGACTTGTTATAATTGATCCTATTGATAATACAGAGAAAGGCTCTGTCATCTCTATTAAGATGATTCTACCCCGTCGGATATTTATTCGAATATCTGGAACACGGAATATTATAGAAAAATTTAAGAAAAGAAATATTTGAACTATGATTTATACCCATTATTTAGACCTCGCAACCGGACTAAAAAAAAATTCAGATGGGTATTTCCTAAATGAAATAATTTTTCTTTTTTTAGACTTATTAAATTAATTTTATCTGAAGAACAACTTCTTTCTCTAGATTTTGTTGAGTCATTACATCCACTCATTGAAATTGAATAAGTGATGATCAAATGGTTTTTATTCAAAGAACCCCTTTTATTTAGCTTGGGATTAAATCATCGGGGTTCTTGTATGAATCTGAGGTTTTAATTGATTTATAGGGTCTTAACAAGGGAATTCCTAGCAACAGTAAAAACAAAAGTAGACCTGCATTACCCACAAAAAACAACAAATGCAATAACAAAAACAAACAAAAATAGGAAAGAGAAGATTCAAGAGGCCTGTAACGATCAATATAAAGAAAGGTGGACGAGCTGACTTGATATTTTTGGCATTAGCATTACAAAGAAGACATTTCGGATTTTTTTTTTACTTCCTATCTTCGGGACAAATTGAATCGAGCAGCTAAGAAGTTTTTAACTTTCTATTGCATATCCGTCGAAATCTATATTTGTGTGTTTCTGTTTGAGCCGTACGAGATGAAATTCTCATATACGGTTCTCGGGGGGGGGGGGTCCTCTCATATTCCCTATCTCAATAAAGTATATGATTGGTTCGAGGAACGTCTCGAGATTCAAGCGATTGCAGATGATATAACTAGTAAATATGTTCCTCCTCATGTCAACATATTTTATTGTCTAGGAGGAATCACGCTTACTTGTTTTTTAGTACAAGTAGCTACAGGTTTTGCTATGACTTTTTACTATCGTCCAACTGTTACAGAGGCTTTTTCCTCTGTTCAATACATAATGACTGAAGCCAACTTTGGTTGGTTAATTCGATCAGTTCATCGATGGTCAGCAAGTATGATGGTTCTAATGATGATTCTGCACGTATTTCGTGTGTATCTTACAGGTGGGTTTAAAAAACCTCGCGAATTAACTTGGGTTACAGGTGTGGTTCTGGCTGTATTGACTGCATCTTTTGGTGTAACTGGTTATTCCTTACCTCGGGACCAAATTGGTTATTGGGCAGTAAAAATTGTGACAGGCGTGCCTGACGCTATTCCTATAATAGGATCTCCTTTGGTAGAGTTATTACGCGGAAGTGCTAGTGTGGGTCAATCTACCTTGACTCGTTTTTATAGCTTACACACTTTTGTATTGCCTCTTCTTACTGCCGTATTTATGTTAATGCACTTCCCAATGATACGTAAGCAAGGTATTTCGGGTCCTTTATAATTATAACTTTATTTTATAGAGAAAACGGATCATAGATATTTGAGAGAAAACGGATTATAGATATTTGTAATTTCTGATATATCGTATTGGGAAGGAACAATAGTATTTCATTGCTGCAAATATGTGTTATTTTTAAAAATAAGACATGTTTTTTGATACTTCTCTTCAACTCCGAAGTATTTGAGTTCTTATTTTATAAGAATAGTTGAAGTGGATTCTTCGAAGAAAGGATGGATTATGGGAGTGTGTGACTTGAACTATTGATTAGGCCATGCCGATATATTATTTTATCCGCCACGTTGGAATTCACAATCGAACGTGTCTCCGCATCCAACCACCACGTAAATCCCCCTATGTAGCATAGGATAGGCCGGTTCGCTTGAGGAGAACCTTTTCTATGATCATGCCCAAATTATGTCATGCATGAACAGGCTCCGTAAGATCCTGTAGAATAAGTGATGTGGCACGATCCAATGTTTTATCTATCTCACTTACTTATTTATAGTATGGAAATGCATTCATTTCCTCTGCATCGACCTCGATCTATAATATGATACTATCGGAGTGAAATAAGGGATCTAAGGAAGAACAGAGGCTAGACTTTATTAGTAACAAGTAAAGACTTTTTATGTAATAAAATCGAGATGTGTGGGGAAAAATCAAATCAAAAAGACATGAGACAGTCCAAAAAGCCCTTGATTATGATCAAATTTTTAAGCCTACTTGGATATTGAGCATTTATCTGTAAGAACTAAATTATTTGCACTGAATATGAATAGGTGCAACTTCGGAAATGGGATCTAGTAAATCCTTTCTTACTTACATGGAGTCATTCTATTTTATATGTGTGGATATGTATTAAATATAGATTTTATATCAATCTATTTCTGTAATTCTTTTGAATCTTGCTCGAGCCGGATGATGAAAAATTATCATGTCCAGTTCTTTCGGGGGATGGATCCATAAGAATTCACCTATCCCAATAACAAAGAAACCTGACTTGAATGATCCTGTATTAAGAGCTAAATTGGCCAAAGGGATGGGGCATAATTATTATGGAGAACCCGCATGGCCCAATGATCTTTTATATATTTTTCCGGTAGTAATTCTAGGTACTATTGCATGTAATGTCGGCTTAGCAGTCCTAGAACCATCAATGATTGGTGAACCGGCGGATCCATTTGCAACTCCTTTGGAAATATTGCCCGAATGGTACTTTTTTCCTGTATTTCAAATACTCCGCACAGTACCCAATAAATTATTGGGTGTTCTTTTAATGGTTTCAGTACCAACAGGATTATTAACAGTACCCTTTTTGGAGAATGTTAATAAATTCCAAAATCCATTTCGTCGTCCAGTGGCTACAACAGTCTTTTTGATCGGTACTGCAGTAGCTCTTTGGTTAGGTATTGGAGCAACATTACCTATTGATAAATCTCTAACTTTAGGTCTTTTTTAAATTGATTCAACTGTGAAATACCTATATGTAGGTATCTAGGGAATAGTTGATTCTAAAGTGAATCCTCCCTAGATACATGAATTTGATTATGATCCATTTTGCGAAAATACAGATTGCGTGTCGAAGATCAAAAATGAAGTTTTTTTGAATTAAAAAAGAATAGGAAATAATTTCTTTAAAATGAAAACTTATTCTTAGGTAAATTGATTGTGAAATGTTTCCGTAGAGTGTCCAATATCCATTTTACATCTTCTGTACGAAAATATTCAATTCTCATAAGATCCTCCTGACTGTTACTCAAAAGGTCCAATAATGTATGTATATTGGACTTTTTGAGACAATTATAGGTTCTAGGAGATAGTTCTAATTGGTCAATAAAAATACATTTCAATGGAATTCCTTTTTTATTTTTCCTTAGCTTAGTTAATCCATTTTGAAAGGTAAAAAGAGGTAGAGTAAACCTGTTTTTATTTTCCTCGAAATGAATGCCCCTTTCCTCCGCATGCAGAAAAGGAATAAATAAATGAATCAAATTACGAGAAGCTTCATAAAGTGCTTCCTTAGGAGTTAAACTTCCATTCGTCCATATTTCTAGAAACAGTATTTCTTGTTTTTCATTTCCATTTCCATAAGAATGAATACTATGATTCGCATTTCGAACAGGCATGGATACAGCATCTATAGGATAACTTCCGTTTTGAGAGTTATTTGTGGGGTTCGTACGGTATCCGCGATCCCTATTGATTTGTAATCTAATACACAAATCAATTGGTTCCGTAAGGTTAGCTATATACTGTGTTGCGTCAACTATTTCCACAGAAGGCGGTGAGATGATATCTTGAGCGGTTACGTATCTAGGACCCCTAACGCAAATGGATGCGTCTCTAACTCCATACAGATTACTTCTCAATACAATTTCTTTCAAATTTATTAAAATTTCATGTACCGATTCCTCAATACCTAATATCATAGAATATTCATGTGGCACCTTCTCAGATTTAGCACGTGTGATACATGTTCCTTCTATTTCTCCAAGTAAAGCCCTTCGCATGGCAATACCTATGGTATCGGCTTGCCCTTTCAGGAGCGGGGACAGAATGAAACGACCATAATAAAGACGCGTACTGTCTACTCTTGATTCAACACATTTCCACTGTAGTGTTCGAGTGGATTCTGCTATTTCCTCTCGAACCATACTAATATTATTGATTATTATTTGATCAGATCATTGAATCATTTATTTCTCTTGAAATCCATTTAATCCTTTTTTTTTTACACACGTCTTTTTTTTGGAGGTCTACATCCATTATGTGGCATAGGTGTTACATCACGTACGAAACTTAATAGTATACCACTTCTACGAATAGCCCGTAATGCTGCGTCTCTTCCGAGACCGGGACCTTTTATCATAACTTCTGCTCGTTGCATACCCTGATCTACTACAGTACGAATAGCATCTAAAGCGGCTGCTTGCGCAGCATAGGGTGTTCCCCTTCTTGTGCCTTTGAATCCAGAAGTACCGGCGGAGGCCCAAGAAACCACTCGACCTCGTACATCTGTCACAGTTACAATGGTATTGTTGAAACTGGCTTGAACATGAATAACTCCTTTTGGTATTCTACGTCCAGTCTTACGTAAACCAATACGCCCATTCCTACGCGAACCAATTCTTTGTATAGGTTTTGCCATATTTTATCATCTCATAAATATGAATCAGAAATATATAGAAAGATACGGAGATATCCATTTCATGTTAAAACAAATCTTTTATTTTTACATAATTCCTCTTTGAGAAACTTTAGAAAGATTATCCTTGTCTCTGTTTATGTCTCGGATTGGAACAAATCACTATAATTCGTCCGCGCCTACGGATCAGTCGACACTTTTCACAAATTTTACGAACAGAAGCCCTTATTTTCATATTTCTCACTCCTTACTTTAATTTTGAATCTATTACTTGGAAGAAACTAAGTCTCTTGTTTTTTTGCTTCAAATTGTACCTTTGATGAAAGGGGTGTTTTCAAAAAGAATCTATCTAATCGTTCGAATCTTTGTTCCTAAGTCTATAAATTATACGTTCCCTGGTTGAACAATATTGCCTTATTTCAATTTTGATTATATCCCCCCGCAGTGTTCGTATCAAACTGCGTCGGATCTTCCCCGAAATATAACCTAGAATTAGATCTTCATTATATAAATGGATTCGGAGAGTATACCATTGGGAAATGATTCGGGAAATGATTCAGTAATTAAACCCTCCCAGGCAACCTCCTTGAAGTATCCACTAATGGAGGAAGAGTTATATAACTCACCTTTACTTTCTATTTCACAAATAGGAAGTTAGAGATAAAATTAGGATACCGGAGGAAGATTACCATATATAACACAAAATTTCTCCTCCAATTTTTTCTAGTCTAGCTTCTCGATCTGTCATTATGCCTCGAGAAGTGGAAAGAATTACAATTCCCATTCCACCTAAAATCTTAGGAATTTTTTTATAGTTGGAATAAATTCGTAGACCGGGTCGACTGATACGTTTTAAAATAGTTCTATATATTCCTTTCCTAGTTCTTCTATAGCGCAAGGTTGAAACCAAGAAATTTTTATTACTTTCCCGGTGTTTCCGAACATTTTCAATAAAACCCTCTTGTAGGAGTATTTTAACAATGTTTTCGGTGATATTTGTGGATGCTATTCGAACCGTTCCATTTTTACTCATGTCAGCATTTCTTATAGAAGTTATTATATCAGCAATCGCGTCTCTGCCCATGACGAATTATAATTATCGGTGCTTCCTAATTTTGATATAATCAACATGTTTTTTTATTTGAATACTTCAAAGTATTCATTATTTAATTTAATAATTAATTTATTATTATTAAATTAATTATTAAATTAGTAAAAGTATATGCGTGAGACACAATCTATTAATTGGGTTTATTTCAGATATCCTACTAGAACAATATCATAGTTTGATCTATGACTATGAATCTTTATAATACCTCGGGAGCTAATGAAACTATTTTAGTAAAATTCAATTGTCTCAATTCCCGAGCAATCGCACCAAAAACTCTAGTTCCTTTTGGATTTCCTTCTTGATCAATGACAACCGCTGCATTGTCATCATATCGTATTATCATACCGTTGTCACGTTTGAGTTCTTTACATGTACGTACAATTACAGCTCTTATTACTTCTGATCTTTCTAGAAGCATATTGGGCACTGCTTCTTTAATTACAGCAACAATAATGTCACCAATATGAGCATATCTATGATTACCAGCTCCTATGATTCGAATACACATTAATTCTCGAGCTCCACTGTTATCTGCTACATTCAAAAGGGTCTGAGGTTGAATCATATCATTTTTATTTGAATCTATTATTTCAATGCAAAGAATGAGGAATAAAGAAGAAATAGTGTTTGTCTAGAAATAAAGAAACTCGTGGTTGTTTTTTCATCCCTTTTTTTATTTATATTTAGTTCTACATTCCTATCCTAAAATAACAAATTGAGTTTTTATAGGCATTTTGCACGCAGCTATTGAAATTGCTGCTCTGGCTACAGGTTCTGAGACTCCACCCATTTCATAAAGTATTCGACCGGGTTTAATAACAGATACCCAATATTCGGGGGATCCCTTTCCCGACCCCATACGTGTTTCTGCAGGCCTTACTGTAATAGGTTTATCGGGAAAAACACGTACCCATATTTTTCCGCCACGACGTGCATATCGTGTCATTGCTCTTCGTCCTGCTTCTATTTGTCTAGCGGTAATCCAAGCGGGTTCAAGTGCCTGAAGAGCATATCTGCCGAAACAAATATGATTACCCCGGCAAGATATTCCTTTCATTCTTCCTCTATGTTGCTTACGAAATCTGGTTCTTTTGGGGTTATAGTTGATGGTTTTTTCCCACCTCTACTACAGAACCGGACATGAGAGTTTCTTCTCATCCAGCTCCTCACGAATGAAAGGATTCGATACGATAATATTACAGATGCACATGTATTTAATAACTAATACATTAAACTAAATAATGGGATTTATCGGTATTATATTTCATTTATTAAATATTAGATAAACAGCTGTATATACGATTAGATTTTTATATTTATAGATTTTATATTTATAGATAATGTTTTTTTTTCGGATCCTTATTTATTTTACTTTTAGTATAAATTATTGAATCAAGACAATATTGGAATCCAATAAATAAGAAATAAGGGTTTCGCGGGCGAATATTGACTCTTTCCTTTTCCTGCTTTATTTGTATCGTAGGATCAATCCACGACTTCTCAGAGTAAAAAAATTTGTTCTTGGTTCATTCCGCCATCCTGCCTGCTCAATCGTTTGGATTCTTTTAAATAGAATCCTATATAGTATAGCCACAGGTTTCGTCGTTCCTATAGCTTCTCCATTAATGATTAGGCCTAAATTCTGCAATGGAGCTCTTAACAAAATCTGTTCCCGAGTCAATCTTCTCAGTTTCTATTAACCGGAAGCTCTTTATTATTTATATATTATTTAATATATCAATTGATACAATATTAAAACAATATGAAATTAATGCTTTATTACACTGCCTTTTATTTATATGAGGTAATTCCTAGACCATACATATTGGTATTATATATCATTGATATTTTTGTTCTCTCTTTCTATCACCTTTCCATTTATCCGCATCCCTTTATTTTTTTCCAAATCCATAATCGGATTTGTTTGTTATGGAACAATTTCAGTTGTTACAACTATATGATTGATCCAGTCATATAGTGACTGTTTTGGGGATCTCGACAATATGAAGTAATAAGTTAGTTATTAGTTTTTAATATATTTTTATTTATATAGTAGTTGTAGTTATTGAGTTAATACTAGGGGTCAGTCTTTATTTTGATCCTACTAAAAACTCTAACGAAAAAACTAACGAGTCACACACTAAGCATAGCAATTATATAAAAAAGTGAATTGCGTTTTTTATTCAACCTTATAGAATTAGAATTGTTTATTTTTGTTTGATTTAACAGAAAAATAGAAAAAGTTTCTAGTTTTTTGTTCTATATATCACTATATTACGGGATAGAATGACAAGATAAATAAAGGTCTATTATTCTTCATCCAAAAATATCCAAATTTTGAGGCCTAGTACTCCATGGATAGTTCGAATTGTATAGGAACAATGATCAATTTTAGCGCGAATTGTTTGTAGAGGAACTCTACCTTCTCTGATCCATTCGACACGTGCAATTTCTTTTCCGTCAATACGTCCTGCAATTTGTATTTGAATTCCTTTTGTATCTGTTTGTTCAGTTAATTCAATAGCTCTTTTCATTGCCTTTCGAAACGAAACTCTATTTCTTAATTGAGAAGCCATATATTCCGCAAGAATATTGGGGTCTCCATAAGGTTTTTCTATTCGTGTGATAGCAATGTTGATTTTTCGGTTCACAGAACGAAATTCTTTTTGTACATTCATCTGTAATTCTTCGATTCCTCGTGTTTGGCCCTCTATTAATAAATTTGGGAATCCAATATGGATTATGACCTGGATTAAATCAATTCTTTTTTGAATTTCTATACACGCAATTCCAATTCCTTCGAAACCTGAGGATATTCTTTTATTTTTTTGTACATAGTTCTTGATACAATTCCGTATTTTCTCATCTTCTTGTAGACCTACAGAAAAATTTTTTGGTTGTGCGAACCAAAAGGAATGATGATTTTGAGTTGTACCAAGTCTGAAACCAAGTGGATTTATTTTTTGTCCCATATTTTTTTTATTATTATATTATCTTTCCATCTATTTTTTTCTAAATATGAATCTAAATCTTAAATTCATCGAAAGATAATTTTGATTTATCTTTTAATACAATTGTTATATGGCAAGTGGGTCTTTTTATCGGATAACTACGTCCTCGAGCTCTAGGTCTTAATTTTTTCACAAAAGGACCTCCATTGACTTCGGCTTTACTAATGAATAAATAGGTTTCGTTCAAACCCATATTATGACTAGCGTTTGCTGCTGCGGAATAAACCAATTTAAAAATGGGATAAGATGCTCGATAAGGCATAAGTTCCAATATCATAAGCGTTTCCTCATAAGAACGCCCGCGAATCTGATCAATTACTCTTTGCGCTTTGAAAACAGACATACATATATGTTGAGCTAAAACTTTTCCACTCGAATTTGAGTTATTTTTCTTTATCATAAGGTTATCCCCCGCCAATGAATGATAAGTATCTATTTTTTTTTCAAAATTAACGACGAGATTTATTATCGTTTCTCGCATGTCTCGCGAAAGTCAGAGTAGGCGCGAATTCTCCCAATTTGTGACCTACCATACGATCTGTTATATAAATAGGTAAATGTTCCTTTCCATTATGAATAGCGATTGTATGGCCAATCATTTTGGGTATAATGGTAGATGCCCGAGACCAAGTTACTATTATTTCTTTCTCCTCCCTCATGTTGAGTTTTTCAATTTTTCTTGATAAATGATTAGCTACAAAAGGGTTTTTTTTTAGTGAACGTGCCACAGCTGATTACTCCTTTTTTTACATTTTAAAGATTGGCATTCTATGTCCAATAGAATATCTCGATCTAAGTATGAAGGTAAGAATAAATACAATAATGATGAATGGAAAAAAGAGAAAATCCTTTAGCTAGATAAGGGGCGGATGTAGCCAAGTGGATCAAGGCAGTGGATTGTGAATCCACCACGCGCGGGTTCAATTCCCGTCGTTCGCCCATCACATTATTTCAAATTCAAAAATTCGATTTTAAATATTCCTATTTACGGCGACGAAGAATAAAACTATCACTATATTTTTTCCTTTTTCGACTTCTTCTTCCAAGCGCAGGATAACCCCAAGGAGTTGTGGGTTTTTTTCTACCAATTGGGGCTTTCCCTTCCCCACCTCCATGGGGATGGTCTACAGGGTTCATAACTACTCCTCTTACTACAGGACGCTTACCTATCCAACACTTCGATCCGGCTCTACCCAAACTTTGTTGATTCACCCCAACATTACCCACTTGTCCGACTGTTGCTAAGCAGTTTTTGGATATCAAACGGACCTCCCCGGATGGTAATCTTAATGTGGCTGATTTACCCTCTTTTGCGATTAGCTTCGCTACAGCGCCCGCCGCTCTAGCTAATTGTCCACCCTTTCCAAGCGTGATTTCTATGTTATGTATGGCCGTGCCTAAGGGCATATCGGTTGAAGTAGATTCTTCTTTTAAAAACCCCTTCCCAAACTGTACAAGCTTCTTCCAAAGCATACGGCTTTCTAGATGTATATGATGATATCTAGACAGATGGATCTTTATCTTATATGAATCGTATGATAAAGTACCACATGAGTGGATATATGGGAATCCAAATCTGCCGAATCACTCATGTATGATCTTCTACATCCTAGGTCTCCCCGTTCCATCATCTGGCTTATGTTCTTCATGTAGCATTCAGACCGAATGACTCTATGAAATTACGTCGATACTTCCACATATTACGGGTAACGTAGGAGACATCTCTATTTTTCCCGGGGGGATCTTTATAATTACCACTGCTTAGCTTTCAATTCGCCTCTGACCATCAAATTAAATGTGAATAACCCGTCCTCCTCTCTTTGAAACAAGGGGCGCTTCCGGTTCTGTGCGTGCTTCAAACAATTTTGTCTTCTCCATATTACCATATCTCTAGAGTCAATAATTTTCTATGAGGAACTACTGAACTCAATCACTTGCTGCCGTTACTCAACAGTTTTCTGTTGAGGTCTATCCCATAGAGGTACTCAAATTGGATCAGTGATTGATTTCTAGGTTTCATCGTAAACCTAATTGGTTACTTCCAATTACGTAAATCAATAGTTCAAACCGCACTCAAAGGTAGGGCATTTCCCATTGATATAGGGACTTCTGTACCAGAAACAATGGTATCTCCAATTATAGCCCCTCTGGGGTGTAAAATATATCTTTTCTCGCCATCCCCATAATGTATGAGACAAATGTATGCATTTCGATTAGGGTCGTATTCTATGGTTACGATTCTACCAGATATGTCTTTTTCATTCCGTCGAAAATCGATTTTACGGTATAGACGCTTATGACCTCCCCCTCTATGTCTTGCGGTAATGATTCCTCTGGCATTACGACCTTTACCACAATGATGCTGTCCACAGATCAAATTATTTCGTGGATTGGATTTCATTTGACTGTCTATGGCTCTATTACGTGTGCTCGGGGTAGAAGTTTTGTATAAATGTATCGCCGTGTTATTAAGTATTTTGCTTTAAGTTCTTTTCTCTATAAGAGGTGGAATAGAATAACCCGGTTGAAGCGTAATGATCATACGTCTGTAATGCATTGTATGTCCCATAATAGGTACTATTCTTCTACCCTTTCCTGGGAGTCGATGACTATTCATAGCTATTACCGTGACACCAAAGAAGAGTTCGACCCAATGCTTTATTTCTGTCCTAGTTGATCCTGATTCGACATTAGAAGTATATTGATTGTTCCCCAATAACCGAATACTTTTTTCTGTAAATACTGCATATTTGCCATAACTCCATTTTCTTCCCTATGAGTTCCAGTATCGATAAGAATTCTAGTTCTTACTGTTCATATGTTATGGTATGAATATACCATACCAATTCGTTATGGATGGATGATGAGATTCCATTGATACAGAGCCAATTCCAATAGACTTATGGAACGTTCCCATTGGCATGCATCCAGCAGGAATTGAACCTACGAATTTGCCAATTATGAGTTGGGCGCTTTAACCATTCAGCCATGGATGCTTAACGGGGCTCATTGTACATCGTGAATAACCAAATTCCAATTGAAATGAAATCTTTAGGAGGAATCAATGAAAATCTTTAGGAGGAATCAATGAAACGATATCAATTCCAATTCTGGATCTTCGAATTGAGAGAGATTTTGAGAGAGATCAAGAATTCTCACTATTTCTTAGATTCATGGATCAAATTCGATTCAGTGGGATCTTTCACTCACATTTTTTTCCACCAAGAACGCTTTATGAAACTCTCTGACCCCCGAATTTGGAGTATCCTACTTTCACGTGATTCACAGGGTTCAACAAGAAATCGATATTTCACGATCAAAGGTGTAGTACTGCTTGTATTAGTGGTCCTTATATCTCGTATTATCAATCGAAAGATGGTCGAAAGAAAAAATCTCTATTTGATGGGGCTTCTTCCTATACCTATGAATTCCATTGGACCCAGAAATGAGACATTGGAAGAATCTTTTTGGTCTTCCAATATCAATAGGTTGATTGTTTCGCTCCTGTATCTTCCAAAAGAGAAAAAGATTTCTGAGAGTTGTTTCATGGATCCGCAAGAGAGTACTTGGGTTCTCCCCAAAAATAAAAAGTGTATCATGCCTGAATCGAACCGGGGCTCGCAGTGGTGGAGGAACCGGATCGGAAAAAAGAGGGATTCTAGTTGTAAAATAGCTAATGAAACCGTAGCTGGGATTGAGATCTCATTCAAAGAGAAAGATAGCAAATATCTGGAGTTTCTTTTTTTATCCTATACGGATGATCCGATCCGCAAGGACCATGATTGGGAATTGTTGGATCGTCTTTCTCCGAGGAAGAAGCGAAACATAATCAACTTGAATTCGGGACAGCTATTCGAAATCTTAGGGAAAGACTTGATTTGTTATCTCATGTCTGCTTTTCGTGAAAAAAGACCAATTGAAGGGGAGGGTTTCTTCAAACAACAAGGAGCTGAGGCAACTATTCAATCAAATGATATTGAGCACGTTTCCCATCTCTTCTCGAGAAACAAGTGGGGTATTTCTTTGCAAAATTGTGCTCAATTTCATATGTGGCAATTCCGCCAAGATCTCTTCGTTAGTTGGGGGAAGAATCAGCACGAATCGGATTTTTTGAGGAACGTATCGAGAGAGAATTGGATTTGGTTAGACAATGTGTGGTTGGTAAACAAGGATCGGTTTTTTAGCAGGGTACGGAATGTATTGTCAAATATTCAATATGATTCCACAAGATCTATTTTCGTTCAAGTAACGGATTCTAGCCAATCGAAAGGATCCTCTGATCAATCCAGAGATCATTTCGATTCCCTTAGAAATGAGGATTCAGAATATCACACATTGATCGATCAAACAGAGATTCAGCAACTAAAAGAAAGATCGATTCTTTGGGATCCTTCCTTTCTTCAAACGGAACGAACAGAGATAGAATCAGATCGATTCCCGAAATGCCTTTTTGGATCTTCCTCAATGTCCCGGCTATTCACGAAACGTGAGAAGCAGATGAATAATCATCTGCTTCCGAAAGAAATCGAAGAATTTCTTGGGAATCCTACAAGATCAATTCGTTCTTTTTTCTCTGACAGATGGTCAGAACTTCATCTGGGTTCGAATCCTACTGAGAGTTCCACTAGAGATCAGAAATTTTGGAAGAAAAAACAAGATGTTTCTTTTGTCCCTTCCAGGCGATCGGAAAATAAAGAAATGGTTGATATATTCAAGATAATTACGTATTTACAAAATACCGTCTCAATTCATCCTATTTCATCAGATCCGGGATGTGATATGGTTCCGAAGGATGAACCAGATATGGACAGTTCCAATAAGATTTCATTCTTGAAAAAAAATCCATTTTTGGATTTATTTCATCTATTCCATAACCGGAACAAAGGGGGATACACGTTACACCACGATTTTGAATCAGAAGAGAGATTTCAAGAAATGGCAGATCTATTTACTCTATCAATAACCGAGTCGGATCTGGTGTATCATAGGGGATTGATCCGAAATCTGATTCAAATCCAATATAGCATCTATGGGTACATAA